AATCCAATAAATCAAATTATAACATCTAACAAGTTCTTATATGATTTCTAGTATAATTTTCTAGTATAATCAGAAAACATTAAGCACAAACAAAATATCCGGAGACACCCTTGGAAGTATTAAGGGAATGAATGTTACTAACAGTTAGGAATAATAAGACCTATGCTTTATTTTGTTGTCTTCCATTTCATTAAGTAAAAAAATATAGAATCAAGATAGATCACTTCGCATACTCTTATTTCCATTTGATCTAATCCTTACCGTCTCCCGATTGTCTCTGTAAAACAATCGGAAGACATCCGATTAAATTCTTTCACTAGGGGTTAGCGAAAAGAAAGAATTTTTTTACTTTTAAAATTAATTATAAATTCTATTTAAATATAAATTTTTAAATTATTAATAATGTTAATAATGAAAATAGAATTCAATTATAGAATTCAATTAAAATATTCTTTTTGATATTATATATATTGAATTCTAAAAATAAATAAAAAAAAAAAAAGAAAGCCAATTAGCTATTCAATCTAACTAATATTGAATAAATGCCGGAGCGCTCATATACTTTCATGAGTCTGTATACAAAGTTTATTCCGCCCCTTCCCCAACTAAAAACGGAATTCGATTCCCTGTCCGATCTATTCCTATCCAATCTAATTCAAGACCCAGTCAGTAGACGGACATTACATTAGTAGTGGAATGGAAGGACTATCATATCAAGATTTACCGATTCCTTTTCACTACTAGAATCTTTCTTGAATCCGAAACGCAAGGATTTATAGCATTTTAAAGAATAAAACCTGCAGATGCTTAGAATTTAGAATCAAGCAAGTCTCAAGAGTCCCTTTTCCCCGCTTGCTTCTGCTGGAAAAAAATTGTCAAGTTTTATAAAACGGAATAAGCTATTTTGTCGATCAGGCGACACCCGGATTTGAACTGGGGAAAAAGGATTTGCAGTCCCCCGCCTTACCGCTCGGCCATGCCGCCAAAATGATACAAAATAAATATATGAGAATACCCCCCAAAACCAACCAAAAAGGGGGTTCTAAACTTCTTTTTTTTTTTTATTTGTTTGTATCTTCAATTCTGTTTTCCTTAATCCCATTCTTAAAAGAGACCCTCCCCCCCTTTTTTCTATTGAAAAAACAAACGTGCACTTTCAGTCAAAAAGCTAAAATTCAGGACAAATCGGAACCATTAACTATTAATTCATGAACGATTCTTGAATTTGAATTTAAAAGAAAATGGTTTTTTCCTAATGAGATAAGAAAATCCAAATTGAGACATAACTAATCAGTATTTTTTTTTTCAAGAAAAATCAAATCCTTTTCCATTTCAATTATAACAGCAATTATCAGTATATGTAAACCCTAGAACATAAATTGTTACACAGATATTATCTAATCGGGTATCTTATCTGTATATAATGCCTATAGGGAATTTTCAGTAAATTATCGTGCTTCCATTTTTTTGACAATTTTTCATTAAATAGATTGATGCGCATGTTTAATAAATACAAGCCTTATTACGCACTTCAATCGTATTCTACAAATTCTAATAAAAAAAATAGGTAAAATTTTATCTCTTCTCTGCCGAATTCGAATTCTTTTTTAAACAATTGAATCTGTGAAAAGGTTAAGTGCTAAAAAAAGAAATTCTATATTGTTTCTGATTATTAGGTCTTTATCTCATCGAACAGATCAAATCCCGAATTCTTTTATTATTTTTCTGGTATCCAATCGAATTGGATTGGAATATGTAATATCATAATAATGGTAGAAATTGAATCCATTTTTGCTTCGGATATTCTTTAAAAAACTCCATAGGTCTAGGTGGAATTTTTCAATTCCTTTCCATTTAGAATTTATATTCTATCTGTTTGTTGCAAATTCCAATTTGAGTATAAAATTCTTCTATTTATTCCTCTGTTCATAGGTATTTCATACATTCCATATCCGGAGTTAGGTAAAATTTCATGCGATTCAGTAAAAAAAAATAGAAATTCCATTATTTCTTCATCGATTCATATGATTCGATGAAGAATGGGAGCAAATAGTGGGATATTTTCTATAAATGGGGAAAGTGAAAATGCTTGGGGGTGGAAATGCGGGAATGTCTACAATACCCGGGTTGAATCAGATACAAATTGAAGGGTTTTGTAGGTTCATTGATCAGGGCTTAACAGAAGAACTTTCTAAGTTTCCAAAAATTGAAGATACAGATCAAGAAATTGAATTTCAATTATTTGTGGAAACATATCAATTGGTAGAACCCTTGATAAAAGAAAAAGATGCTGTATATGAATCACTCACATATTCCTCCGAATTATATGTATCCGCGGGATTAATTTGGAAAACCAGTAGGGATATCCAAGAACAAACGATTTTTATTGGAAACATTCCTCTAATGAATTCCCTGGGAACTTCTATAGTAAATGGAATATACAGAATTGTAATCAATCAAATATTGCAAAGCCCCGGTATCTATTACCGGTCAGAATTAG